GTTTTGGACCGGGAATTTTTTGGATCTTCGCAAAGAAGACTTTATAAGTTTTAAAATGAAAAATGATATAGATTCTAAATAATTCAAATTGATATTTCTTTCTCATTTGTACGGGTATGATATATCCCACAAGACTTGTATATAATAAGAAAATAAATTCTAGTTTGTAAAAGCGTAGGATGAATGACAAAAGATAATGAATTCTTTAATAACGAAAAAAAGGTAAGGTGTCAAACGGACTTTTTTGGGGAGTAGAGTTGGGGATAGAGGGACTTGAACCCTCACGATTTTAAAAGTCAACGGATTTTCATCTTACTATAAATTTCATTGTTGTCAGTATTGACATGTAGAATGGGACTCTATCTTTATTCTCGTCCGATTAATAAGTTCCACCAAGGATCTATCAGACTATGAAGGGAATCATTTGATCAACACAATGTAGTAAACTCCATTTGTTAGAACAGCTTCCATTGAGTCTCTGCACCTATCCCTTTTTTCTCGCTTTCTAAACTCTGGTTTGTTCACGTAAACTAGGATTTGGCTCAGGATTGCCCATTGTTAATTCCAGGGTTTCTCTGAATTTGAAAGTTATCACTTAGTAGGTTTCCATACCAAGGCTCAATCCAATTAAGTCCGCAGCGTCTACCAATTCCGCCATATCCCCTTTTTTGATCGCATTATGATGTCTTTCCACTTTTCTTATGCCGAAACCTTGGCATTCATTACATATAGATACTTATTTTATTTTTTTGATATCTTCTTTCATTTTTTGAGCCCCATCCATATTGATTTAGTCTAATCAACAAACATTGTATCATTTTTGTATTTGCAATTCAATATGGTTATATATTACAGAACATATATATGTTCTTCCTTTTCTCATCTTTGTCTTAAATTTGAAGAAATAGTCGAACGGTCGATTCTTTTTTTTTTACTTCCCATGAAAATCAATTTATGATTATTATTGAAACTTAGAATTCGACTTCGTAGATTTGAAATTCGAATAATTCTAAAAGATTCTATTCGAATATTCATTTCGAATATTAATTCTAATAATTCTATAATATTAGAAATAAAATAAAAAGACAAAAAGTATAAAATAATAATAATAGCATGAGGTTAGAACAAAAAAAACAATAATTTAAAATCAGATTTCATTTAACTAAAAAAAAAATAAGATTTCTGATCTAATTAAGATTGTCTTATTTAGATTTCGAAACTAATGAAATCAAAATTAGAAAGTCGATCTATTGCTATATTCTATTAATTAATTAAGGTTATGTTGTATTTATTTAATGATAGTCACTATTTATTTGAGCTATATTCTGTTCTAGAATATATAGAATATTATGAATTCTAAATAGATAAGGAAAAATATGAATAGAATCGTTAATTGATACGATCTAGTAGTTTAGTGAATTTCTATGTATGCGCTATTTTATTTGAGCCCGCTTAGCTCAGAGGTTAGAGCATCGCATTTGTAATGCGATGGTCATCGGTTCGATTCCGATAGCCGGCTTTTCCATATTTTGTCGTTTTTTTACATGATTTTTACTGTACTTTAAAAATCAAAGAAGATTGAAAAGACTTCTTTCATCTTTTTCCAAGAGTTATCACGCCATTTCGATTTATATTATGTCATATAAACTTCCATATAGGAATATATTTTGGGTAAAAGGGTTAGATCTTTGCAAAATAAATCAAGAAAATAAAGGAAAATTTTTGTGATTTATTTGATTTATATATATTGTATATACAATAAAAAAAATCTGTATCTTGAGAGAATATATCTTCTGACTCTTTGTATTCCAATAGTTTATTGGAGTGGATTTCACGTCATTTATCATTATCATTTAGTTCAGTTTGAATTTTGTTTAGTTTTGTTACAATTTCAATAAAAAAAGGAGTCTTTATGTCACGTTACCGAGGGCCTCGTTTTAAAAAAATACGCCGTCTGGGGGCTTTACCGGGACTAACTAGTAAAAGGCCTAGGGCAGGAAGCGATCTTAGAAACCAATCACGCTCCGGAAAAAAATCGCAATATCGTATTCGTTTAGAAGAAAAACAAAAATTGCGTTTTCATTATGGTCTTACAGAACGCCAATTACTTAAATATGTTCGTATCGCCGGAAAAGCCAAGGGGTCAACGGGTCAAGTTTTATTACAATTACTTGAAATGCGTTTGGATAACATCCTTTTTCGATTGGGTATGGCTTTGACTATTCCTCAAGCGCGCCAATTAGTTAACCATGGACATATTTTAGTTAATGGTCGTATAGTTGATATACCAAGTTATCGCTGCAAACCCCGAGATATTATTACAGTGAAGGATGAACAAAACTCTAGAACTTTGGTTCAAAATCTTCTTGATTCATCTGCCCCCGAGGAATTGCCAAACCATCTGACTCTTCACACATTCCAATATGAAGGATTAGTCAATCAAATAATAGATAGGAAATGCGTCGGTTTGAAAATAAATGAATTGCTTGTGGTAGAATATTACTCTCGACAGACTTAATAAACCTAACGTAAGTAAAAAAAATCACTAAAAACAAGAGTTCGGACAACTCCCCTTTGCCCTATTTTTTGATAAAAAAAAAAGGTACAAGGTAAGGGATTTTGTCGGGGAATCGTTTTCCTATTCATGTATCATAGATTGGTAGGGAGGTTTGGATCCCTTGTTTGCTCTTACCAGCATTTTCCATCTCAAAAAAATGTAGATTTGATATCTATTCTTTTTTATTTGATATCTATTCTTTTTTATTTGATATCTATTCTTTTTTATTTGATTTGATACATTGTGGTTAATCACGTAAGATTGGTGAATTAGTTGAAAGTACGGAAAGAGAGGGATTCGAACCCTCGGTAAACCAAAGTCTACATAACAGTTCCAATGTTACGCCTTCAACCGCTCGGCCATCTCTCCGACATCAGGATTATGACTGAGTACCTCGGTGAATAGCGAGTTATTCATCGTTTTTTAGATTATGGTTAATAGAAACCTTTTTTGACCGGAAAAAATTGGAAGTAGATAGAATTTTTTTTTTATTTTAACGAGTCCGCTTTTATGTTAGTTCGTACTATAAAATTCCTTTGTTTGTGAGAAAAGTTTCTCACAAAAGAAAAGGTAAAGGAAATAAAAAGAGTTATAGAATGGATTACTACCTATGCCAAGATCGCGTATAAATGGAAATTTTATTGATAAAACCTTTACAATTGTAGCCGATATCTTATTACGAGTCATTCCGACAACTTCCGGAGAAAAAGAGGCATTTACTTATTACAGAGATGGTGCGATTTGATTATCATTATTTTTTTTATTTCTCGCCGATTTGGAATAGAAAGAAAAACGAGTATTGAAAAAAATCTACGCTTTTGAAGGTGAAGTTTATAATATAAAAAAAGCAATCCCTTCTGTCATGTATCCACGATTAATGCAGCCTTAGATGCTTCAATTGTGAATTCTAGTATTGAGCAAAAGGTTTTTACCTATGGTTCCCGTATTACAGATCAAACTAATACAATATACGAATAGGAGGCACAGGGGAAGAAGCACTACGCCGAGAAATCAACAACACGAAAACTTTCTTCAAAATGATTCCTTTTCTTTCTTCTTCTTCTTTTGGATTGGGACTAATTAAAATGGTTGGAACAATAAACATCCATCTCGTTCGTACTTTGGATACCCGTATAACCATTGAAGACTGTTGAAGTGACTAATTCCTGGAAATTTAGGGGCGTTGAGAACAAAGAAATTTTTAGAGTTTCCTTTTTTATTTTTATCTAGCATGAACCCACTTGGTAGTAAGAAAAGATCTTTTGCAAGAAGGTTGGCTAGGGATTTCTTGTAAAAACATTAGCCCCGCTTAGTTCATAATGACATCAAATTTTTCCATATATTTATTATTTTCATTATGTACCTAAAGGAGGAGCCGTATGAGATGAAAATCTCACATACGGTTCTGAAACGGAGAATTCGTTAAAGCGAATGACGACCGTAACGGATGTCGGCTCAATCTGAAGGAAATTATGCGGAAGCATTACAGAATTATTATGAAGCTATGCGACTAGAAATTGACCCCTATGATCGAAGTTATATACTCTATAATATAGGCCTTATCCACACAAGTAATGGGGAACATACCAAAGCTTTAGAATATTATTTTCGGGCATTAGAACGAAACCCCTTTTTACCACAAGCTTTTAATAATATGGCTGTGATCTGTCATTACGTGCGACTATCTCCACTATAGAAAAAAGAACGAACGCTAGTCAATGAAATACTAGAAACACAAAAAAAGGGCTTTCTACATAAGCATCGTCCAAAACGATTTTTTATCAGCTGTAGCAAATAAATAAACTTCATAGATCGAAATATGAAGTGAAGACTAGATATGCCTAAATACTCCTCTATGGATAAAAAAAGATTTAATTGATAGAGAAAGCACCGTAAAGATCAATTGGAAAGGTTTTGGACCGATACAACAAGAGCTGCTTATTTATATCATAATATGAGAATGAGATAAATCTTAGGAATCTACTTATGTAATAGAGTGGATCCCCTAAGGTATTGAGCAGCGGTGTAGCATCAGATCCTAAAGACAGTAAGTCTTTTTCTTTTTTATGAAGTATGAAAAAAAGTCTTTTTCAAAGATTCTATATAAATTTTTATATGAAAGCGGGATAGTTACCTTTCAGAAAATTCTAATATCTAATAACAGTGGACATGCCTTTTTTTTCTGAAGGTAGGAGAAAAGATAAAACTTATTATATTAATTAATAATTCAATCAAAATGAAAGTTTGAAACTCATGTAATTACTCTCTTTTGTTTAATCCAAGAAAAACCGAATATCTATAAGAAATCTCATTCAATTAGACATTCAATTAGACATTCAATTAGATATAAAGTTAAAGTTGGTTAAAGTGAAAAAACTGGTACACCAAAACAAAAGAGTTGGTTGTCGAGCCGTATGAGGTAGGAAACTCTCAAGTACGGTTC